TTAAGAACTTTTCATACCGGTGGAGTATTCACAGGCGGTATTGCCGAGCATGTACGAGCTCCTTCTAATGGAAAAATGAAAATCAATGAGGATTTGGTTCATCCCACACGTACTCGTCATGGGCATCCTGCTTTTCTATGTTCTATAGACTTGTATGTAACTATTGAGAGTCGGGATATTATACATAATGTAAATATTCCATCAAAAAGTTTTATTTTAGTTCAAAATGATCAATATGTAGAATCAGAACAAGTGATTGCTGAGATTCGTGCTGAAACGTCTACTTTTCATTTTAAAGAGAAGGTACGAAAACATATTTATTCTGAATCAGAGGGAGAAATGCACTGGAGTACCGATGTCCACCATGCACCTGAATATACATATGGTAATGTTCATCTATTATCAAAAACAAGTCATTTATGGATATTAGCAGGAGGTCCGTCCAGATCTAGTAGAGTGTCTTTTTCGCTCCACAAGGATCAAGATCAAATAAATGTTCATTCTTTTTTTGTCGAAGAAAGATATATCTCTGACCTATTAATGACTAATTGTTTGTTGGATACTTCTGGTAAAAAAGATAAGAAAATTCTTGATTATTCAACAAGACCTCATCAAACGATATCTAATGGTTATTGGAATTTCATATATCCTTCTATTATCCAAGGTAATTCTTATTTCTTGGCGAAAAAGCGAAGAAATAGATTCATCATTCCATTACAATATGATCAAGAGCGAGAGAAAGAGCTAATACCCTGTTTTGGTATTTCAATCGAAATACCAAAACAGGGTATTTTACGTAGAAAAGGTATTCTTGCTTATTTTGATGATCCACGATACAGAAGAAGCAATTCGGGAATTACTAAATATGGGACCGTAGAGGTCAATTCAATCATAAAAAAAGAGGATTTGGCTGAGTATAGAGGATCAAAAGAATTTAGTCCGAAATACCAAATGAAAGTGGATCGGTTTTTTTTCATTCTCGAAGAAGTGCATATTTTACCCGGATCCTCGTTGATAATGGTCCGGAACAATAGTATCATTGGAGTAGATACACAACTCGCCTTAAATACAAGAAGTCGAGTAGGTGGATTAGTCCGAGTGGAGAGAAAAAAAAAAAATATTGAACTCAAAATCTTTTCCGGAGATATTTATTTTCCTGGAGAGGCAGATAAGATATCTAGGCACAGCGGCATTTTAATACCACCGGAAACAGAAAAAAAAAATTCGAATTCTAAGGAATCAAAAAAATGGAAAAATTGGATCCATGTCCAACGGATCACACTTACCAAGAAAAAGTATTTTGTTTCGGTTCGACCCGTAGTCACATATGAAATAGCTGATGGCATAAATTTAGCAACACTTTTTCCTCAAGATCTCTTGCGGGAAAAGAATAATGTCCAACTTAGAGTTGTCAATTATATCCTTTATGGAAATGGCAAGTCAATTCGAGGAATTTCTCACACAAATATTCAATTAGTTCGGACTTGCTTAGTATTGAATTGGGATCAAGAACAAAATGGTTCTACAGAAGAGGTTCATGCTTCCTTTATTGAGGTAAAGGCAAATGATCTGATTCGTGATTTCATAAGAATTGAATTAGTCAAGTCCACTATTTCGTATACCGGAAAAAGATATGATAGGGTAAATTCAGGATTGATTTCCGAGAGTGGATTAGACCGTATAAATATCAATCCTTTTTATTGCAAGGCCAGGATTCAACCACTTACCCAGCATCAAGGTACTATTGGTACATTGTTGAATCGAAATAAGGAATGCCGATCTTTGATAATTTTGTCATCATCCAATTGTTCTCGAATTGGTCCATTCAATGGTTCGAAATATAACAATATGACAAAAGAATCGGATCCCATAATCCCAATTAAAGATTTGTTGGGTCCCTTAGGCAGTATTGTACCTAAAATAGTAAATTTCTATTCATTTCACTATTTAATAACTTATAATCAGATCTTAGTAAAGAAATATTTGCTACTTGAGAATTTTCAACAGACTTTCCAAGTACTTGAAGTACTTAAATACTGTTTAATAGATGAAAATAGGAGGATTTATAATCTCGATCCATACAGTAACATCATTTTGAATCCATTCCATTTGAATTGGCACTTTCTCCATCACAATTATTGGTTCGAGACATCTACAATAATTAGCCTTGGACAGTTTTTTTGTGAAAATGTATGTCTCGAACCACACGTAAAAAAATCTGGTCAAATTCTAATTGTTCATGTTGACTCCTTAGTTATAAGATCAGCTAAGCTCTATTTAGCCACTCCAGGAGCAACTGTTCATGGCCATTATGGAAAAATCTTTTACCAAGGAGATACATTAGTTACATTTATATATGAAAAATCGAGATCCGGTGACATAACGCAAGGCCTTCCAAAAGTGGAACAAATCTTAGAAGTACGTTCGATTGATTCAATATCAGTGAACCTTGAAAGGAGAGTTGAAGGTTGGAACCAAGGTATACCAAAAATTCTTGGAATCCCCTGGGGATTCTTGATTCAAGCCGAGGTAACCATAGCTCAAAGTCGTATCTCTTTAGTTAATAAAATCCAAAAGGTTTATCGATCTCAGGGGGTACAGATCCATAATAGACATATAGAGATTATTGTACGTCAAGTAACATCAAAAGTCTTGGTTTCAGAAGATGGAATGTCTAATGTTTTTTCACCTGGGGAATTAATTGGATTGTTGCGAGCGGAACGAGCGGGGCGTGCTTTGGACGAAGCGATCTCTTATCGGGCAATCCTATTGGGAATAACGAGGGCATCTTTGAATACTCAAAGTTTCATATCCGAAGCAAGTTTTCAAGAAACCGCTCGAGTTTTAGCAAAAGCTGCTCTACGAGGTCGTATTGATTGGTTGAAAGGCCTGAAAGAGAACGTTGTTCTGGGTGGGATTATACCTGTTGGTACCGGATTCCAAAAATTAGCGCACCGTTCAAGGCAAGATTCAAGGCAAGACAAGAACGTTTATTTGGAAATCAAAAGAAAGAATCTATTCGACTTGGAAATGAGAGATATTTTGTTACATCATAGAGAATTATTTTGTTCTTCCGTCCCAAACAATTTCCATGAGACATCAGAACAATCATTTACGCGATTTCATAATTCCTAAGAAAGAGCGGATTCTTTTACTTTAACTATCTCTATCTGGCTTTTAACTTAACTATCATCTTGTCTGAGTTTAATATATAAGTAATTAAAAGACATTAATGGTTTGTATCGTGTATCAACGGTCAATTCCCGGTAGAAGGTTTCATCGGAACAATTATTTATTTCAAAGTACCTCGTCTCTTAAAAAAAGAAAAAACAAAAAGGAAGTGTGAGGAAAAATGACAAGAAGATATTGGAACATCAATTTGGAAGAGATGATGGAGGCCGGAGTTCATTTTGGTCATGGTACTAAGAAATGGAATCCTAGAATGGCCCCTTACATCTCTGCAAAGCGTAAAGGTATTCATATTACAAATCTCACTAGAACTGCTCGTTTTTTATCAGAAGCCTGTGATTTAGTTTTTGATGCAGCAAGTAGGGGAAAAAACTTCTTAATTGTTGGTACCAAAAATAAAGCAGCGGATTCAGTAGCATCAGCTGCAATAAGAGCTCGGTGTCATTATGTTAATAAAAAATGGCTTGGTGGTATGTTAACGAATTGGTCTACTACGGAAACGGTACTTCAAAAGTTCAGGGATTTAAGAGCAGAACAAAAGATGGGGAAACTCAACCGTCTTCCCAAAAGAGATGCAGCAATGTTGAAGAGAAAATTATCTACCTTGCAAACATATCTCGGCGGTATCAAATATATGGCGGGGTTGCCTGATATTGTGATCATCGTTGATCAGGAAGAAGAATATACGGCTCTTCGAGAATGTGTAATTTTGGGGATTCCGACGATTTGTTTAATCGATACAAATTGTGACCCAGATCTCGCAGATATTTCGATTCCAGCTAACGATGACGCTATAGCTTCAATCCGATTGGTTCTTAACAAATTAGTATCCGCAATTTGTGAGGGTCGTTCTAGCTATATAAGAAATCGTTGATTATGATTAAGAAAAATTAGTTAATTATTTTGGTTTTGGGATTTTATTTTATAGATTCGGTTACTATTCTTGTCTTGAATTAAAAAACAAAAAGGAAGTGTGGGCATATTGATAATATGTTATCATGTTATGTGATTTCTTGGTATCCTATGTCATTTTTTGATATCCTAAATATACAATTAATGATTCAAGTTGGTGAGTTGAGAAAGAGATGGTTGAATCAAAATAATTTCTTTTTTGAAGTTCAATTTCCGTTAGAGGACAATATGAATGTTATACCATGTTCCATTAAAACACTCAAAGGGTTATACGATATATCGGGTGTAGAAGTAGGCCAACATTTCTATTGGCAAATAGGAGGTTTACAAATCCATGCCCAAGTGCTTATCACTTCTTGGGTAGTAATTGCTATCTTATTAGGTTCAGTCATCATAGCTGTTCGGAATCCACAAACCATTCCGACCGACGGTCAGAATTTCTTCGAATATGTCCTTGAATTTATTCGAGACTTGAGTAAAACCCAGATTGGAGAAGAATACGGTCCTTGGGTTCCCTTTATTGGAACTATGTTCCTATTTATTTTTGTTTCTAACTGGTCAGGTGCTCTTTTACCTTGGAAAATTATACAGTTACCTCATGGGGAGTTAGCTGCGCCCACGAATGATATAAATACTACTGTTGCTTTAGCTTTACTCACGTCAGTCGCATATTTTTATGCGGGTCTTAGCAAAAAGGGATTGGGTTATTTTGGGAAATACATTCAACCAACTCCAATCCTTTTACCAATTAACATCCTAGAAGATTTCACAAAACCTTTATCTCTTAGTTTTCGACTTTTCGGGAATATATTGGCTGATGAATTAGTAGTTGTTGTTCTTGTTTCTTTAGTCCCTTCAGTAGTTCCTATACCTGTCATGTTTCTTGGATTATTTACAAGTGGTATTCAAGCTCTTATTTTTGCAACCTTAGCCGCGGCTTATATAGGGGAATCCATGGAGGGTCATCATTGACTAGTTTTTCAAATAATCTTTTTTATTATATTATTATTAAGTAAGCTTATACCAATTCATGCATGGTTCAAGATAATCCAATTGGTTGGGTAACATAATAACGTATGATTATATGACCTAGAGTTGTAGGAGAAAAGATGGGCGATATTACAGAATTCTAAAAAAAAGAAGGGTTGGGGAGGTTATACTAGATGTATGTAATGTCTATAAGCCATAACATAATATAATATCAATACATAATTATAAATTATATATAATTTATATTATTATTACTGTTTCTAGAATAATATTCTATTTCTATAATAATAAATAATATTCTATAATAAATAATATTCTATAATAATAAATAATATTCTATAATAATAACTTCTCCTAATCACAGCTAATCCTATAATCATAATCCTTATTATTTCTTATTATTTATTATCTTATTATTTATTATATTATAGAATTTGTTATATTCTAATATAATAGAAATAATATTTATAAATATTATATTTCATTTTATTTATTTTATTTTTGATTTTATAATATATTTTATATTTATTTTATAATATATGGTTTTATAATATGGTTTTAATAGTTTTATAAATAATTATATAAATAAAATTATATAAATAACAAATAATAATATAAAAATAATAATATTATGTTTATAAATAATTTATTATAAATAATTTATAAATAATTATTATGTTAATAATTATTATGATTATGTTTATAAAATATTATGATTATGTTTATCAAAAATTTCTTTAAATTGAGTTTCAAATAATTTAGTTTAAATTTTATTAATTTATTAATAAGTAGATTTGATTGATATTGATTGCAGCTCACACTGCATTTAGTCACACTGCATTTAGATAGATTTTCATATCAGTCCTTCTATTTCGTCTGTGATTGTGGATTGAATGAAAAAAGAAATGAACTCAAGAATAGTATAGTGTAGTAAAGAACGAAGAATTAAATGAAAGAATAGTTCGAAACAAAGAAATACAATAGCTAAAACTGTATGCATATGGATTTACAAAAACTCCATGATGGGTAGAAACTAAAAACGAGATAGTTCCGGCAATTCAGTTCAGTAATTTAGTAATATTATCATTTCAATTCGGAGTTTTTAGTTACTTTGACCGCTGGATCTTAATGATCAAATGAATAATAATTCATTGGTTGATTGTATCATTAACTATTTCTTTTTTTTGGTTTGGTGCAAGGAACTTACACTTACCATGAATCCACTGATTTCTGCCGCTTCTGTTATTGCTGCTGGATTGGCCGTGGGGCTTGCTTCTATTGGACCTGGAATTGGTCAAGGTACTGCTGCAGGCCAAGCTGTAGAAGGTATTGCGAGACAACCAGAAGCAGAGGGTAAAATACGAGGTACTTTATTGCTTAGTCTAGCTTTTATGGAAGCTTTAACAATTTACGGACTGGTCGTGGCATTAGCGCTTTTATTTGCGAATCCTTTTGTTTAATCCTAGAATAGAATCCTAGAATAGAAATATAAGTACCTTACGTTATTTTAACTTGGAATTTGGAATTGCCGAATTATATTAACACTTTACTTATAAATTACTTATTTGTTGAGACAATACCCCTGGAAGGACTGATTTGAGGATGAGGAATTACCGGATTTGCTTGCTTTCTTCCTTTCTGTCCTTAGCTTAGTATAATAGAAAAAGAAAACTTTTTTACTTTCTTTCATTGTTGGAAGCGTTTCAACAAACGAAATATTTATCAATTGATATCAAATCTAAGACCTAAGTAAAGGTAAAGTATCTTATTGGAAACTTCTTGAAAACTTAAAAAAAAGTAAGAAATTTCAAATAAATGAAATTACTAGATTTAATCTATTGCCATTAAATAAAGTGGAAATTCAATTAATATAATAAAAAAAAGAAATCGATCAAAAAAGGGCAAGCGAAGTGATACAAAAAGAACGGAGTTTTTTGTTAGTCCTATCCATAAGAGAGGAGAGCATATGAAAAATGTAATCGATTCTTTCGTTTCCTTGGGCCATTGGCCATCTGCCGGGAGTTTCGGGTTTAATACCGATATTTTAGCAACAAATCTAATAAATCTAAGTGTAGTGCTTGGTGTATTGATTTATTTTGGAAAGGGAGTGTGTGCGAGTTGTGTATTTCAAGAATAGGTTGGATCCATCCAGCTGCACTTTATTTATGGTATTTATTAGGAGAAATAGGAAAAAGGTGCACGATCTCAACGAATTACTTCTGAATTTATTCAGAAATCATATGTAAGAACCATAGCATTTCGTGACTTATTGGTAAATCTACTTTGATTCTCTATCAACCAATAAAATAATGTGAGACCATGTTAATGGTTAAAGCTAAATTGTTTAAAGTCCAGGCAAAACATAGTACTCTTTCTACCAATACGTTAGTAACGAAATGGTTTAAAAAA